TAAGATTCCTAATAATAACCCAAAATCTCCCACACGATTAGTTACAAACGCTTTTTGACAAGCATTTGCCGCACTGGGTCGGGTGAACCAAAAACCTATTAATAGATAAGAACACATTCCAACCAATTCCCAAAAAATATAAATTTGTATTAAATTAGAGCTAGTAACTAATCCCAACATTGAAGTATTGAAAAAACTCATATAAGCAAAAAATCTCACATATCCCCGATCATGAGACATATAATTGTCACTATAAATAAGAACCAGAACCCCAACACTAGTGATTAATATTGACATAATAGAAGTAAGTGGATCAACCAAGGAGCCGAACTCTAAAGAAAAATCATTATTGATAGTCCAAGACCATACATATTGATAGACAGAATTGTTATTTAGTTGCTGAATAAAAAAATGGGCTGAAAAAAACAAAACTATACTTAATAATAAAACACTCGGAAAAGCCCACATACGTCGAAGATTTTTAGTTGCCGTTGGAAAAAGTAGAAGCCCTGCTCCTATTAACATAGGAACTGGAAGTGGAATGAACGGTATGATCCATGAATATTGATATGTATATTCCATAAAAAAAAATTATCTTAATTAATTGTTTCTGATTCACTAGTTCTTATTTCTGTTCTTTTGAAAGCAGTCGATTAATAAAAAGATTAAAATATATAAAATAAAATTTAAATAGGATTTCCCAGCCTTAATTTTCGTAATATTTCCAAACGACTACAAATATTTCAAATGAAGATGAAGAATAGGGGTTAGTCAAATGATATAAAGAAATTACGAGTGAAAAACAAATATATCCTTTAAATTCAATATTAATAAATTTATTATTAATATTGTTAATATTGAATTAAATTATTAATATGAAAATAAAATTTTATGAAGATAAAAAAGAAAAATTGCAATTTAGATCTAATTATTACGTATTACAATAATTTATTTATACCCATAGAGCAAGGATAAATAATGACAGAAAAAGGGTAGTTAATAGGAATCATAGGGCCCATAACTTAACTTATAAAACCTATTTTTCATAAAAAAACAAACCCATTTATTGAAGTTTGATTAGGTTATTCCCAATTATTAACTAATGTTTATAGATGTCTTTCACATCCAACCGATGAACCTATTATAATTTTTAAATGGCAGTTCCAAAAAAGCGCACCTCGAGTTCAAAAAAACGTATTCGTAAAAATATTTGGAAAAGAAAAGGGTATTGGGCAGCATTGAAAGCTTTTTCGTTAGCAAAATCGCTTTCTACTGGTAATTCAAAAAGTTTTTTTTGTGTGACAAATAAATAGTTTTAATTTTTATTAGAATGTATTTCTAAAGTTTTTTTATAAAATTTTAAAGTTATCAAGACTATAATATTAATATTAATTTAAAAATAATAGGGAATAATCTAAATTACTATTTTATAAAAAAAAAATTATTTGAATTCTCTAATGTTTTAACCTGATCAATAACAATCTAAAACGGTATTTTTTTGTTTGAAAAAGAAATAAACGCAAGTCCAAGGTTTCACCTTTTGTTTTGGTATGTTTTATCATTTTCAAGATGGGGATTCTCACCCTCCCCATCGACTTGACTCGATAATCCATTTTTTTAGTTCGATCCATGTATAGAACTAAAAACTATCTAGTTACAAATGTTCCGTCTTATTTTCATAAGATCATAAAGTAATAAACTACGAAACTAAAAAACCCATTGTTACTTCATAGTAAAAAAGGGAATACTCTAAAATATAAAATAAATAATCAAATAATAGATAAAATAATTTTTTAATGAAAACGTTTAGATTAAACGCCCCATAACAAATTTTTAATTATCGATTTTACTGTTTCCTAAAAAAAAATATAGAATAAATTACCTGAATCTCGACAATTGAATAAAAATAGGTTATTATGATTTCGAATAAGCCGCTATGGTGAAATCGGTAGACACGCTGCTCTTAGGAAGCAGTGCTAGAGCATCTCGGTTCGAGTCCGAGTGGCGGCATGGCTTTTTCTAAAAGAATAAGCTCTATAATAAATTTAATAAATTAAATTCGCTATTTCAATTCCTATAATTGAGGCTCCCCTTTTAATAAAATTTATGATATTTTCAACTTTAGAGCATATATTAACTCATATATCCTTTTCGATCATTTCAATTGTAATTATAATTTATTTGATAACTTTATTTGTCGATGAAATCGTAGGACTTTATGATTCATCAGAAAAGGGTATGATCGCTACTTTTTTCTGCATAACAGGATTATTAGTTACTCGTTGGATTTATTTTGGACATTTACCATTAAGTGATTTATATGAATCATTAATTTTCCTATCGTGGGGTTTTTCCATTATTCATATGATTCCTTATTTTAAAAAACAGCAAACCCATTTAAGCGCAATAACGGCACCAAGTGTTATTTTTACTCAGGGTTTCACTACTTCGGGTTTTTTAAATGAAATGCATCAATCCACAATATTAGTACCGGCTCTCCAATCGCATTGGTTAATGATGCACGTAAGTATGATGGTGTTGGGCTATGCAGCTCTTTTGTGTGGATCATTATTATCACTAGCTCTTATAATCATTACATTTCGAAAATTTTTAAGGATTTTTAGTAAAAGCAATAATTTTTTAACTGAGTCATTTTCCTTTGGTGAGATTGAATACGTGAATGAAAGAAAGAATGTGTTACAAAACACTTCTTTGATTTCTTCTCAGAATTATTACAGATATCAATTAATTCAACAATTGGATCGATGGAGTTATCGTATTATTAGTTTAGGATTTATACTTTTAACCATAGGTATTCTTTCGGGAGCAGTATGGGCTAATGAAGCATGGGGATCCTATTGGAATTGGGATCCAAAAGAGACTTGGGCATTTATTACTTGGACCATATTTGCGATTTATTTACATATTAGAACAAATAAAAATTATGAAACTTTAAATTCAGCAATTGTGGCTTCAATGGGCTTTCTTATAATTTGGATATGCTATTTTGGGGTTAATCTATTAGGAATAGGGTTGCATAGTTATGGTTCATTTACACTACCATAAAGTACTTAACAACCAGAAGACTGGGGAAGCATACGTATATATATGAAACCCTTATATAAACCATCAAGAACCATTTGAATCAAGTAATATAAATAGAATGATTCAAATGGTTCTAGAAAATGTAAAAAATATTTGGTTATATGGTTATAATACCAACTTTTTATTTAACTTAAAATTTATTTAACTTAAAATAATAAAAAACCTTTTTTGTACAATGAACGATAAAAAAAAAGTATTTAAAATTTTTATTTGTTGATAAAAACTATCTATAAAAAAAATTTGATAGAATAGCTTCGACCTTGTCAACGGATAATGAGAAAACGAAATCGGGATAAATTCCAATACTTATTACAGGTAAAAGGATAGAAATCGAAATAAATAGCTCTCGCGGACCAGAATCAAAAAAATAATAATTTTGGGCATTAAAAAGCTTATATCCATAGAATATCTGACGTAACATAGATAATGAATAAATAGGAGTTAATATCATTCCAATTGCCATTACCAAAGTAATTAATATTTTTGTCATTACAAGATATTTTTGGCTAGTAAGTATTCCAAAAAAAACTACCAATTCGGCAACAAAACCGCTCATGCCCGGTAATGCAAGTGAAGCCATTGATAAGATACTGAAAGTCGTGAATATTTTTGGAATTGAGATACCCATTCCACCCATTTCGTCGAGATAAACAAGTCGTATTCTATCATAACTGGTTCCTGCCAAGAAAAAAAGCGCAGCGCCAATAAATCCGTGAGAAATTATTTGTAAAACGGCCCCGTTGAGCCCTGTATCGCTTATAGAACTAATTCCTATAATTATGAAACCCATATGAGATACAGAAGAATAGGCTATTCTTTTTTTTAAATTACGCTGGCCAGGAGATGTTAAAGCTGCATAGATAATTTGAATTGTGCCGACTATCATCAACCAGGGAGAAAATAGAGAATGGGCGTGGGGTAATAATTCCATATTGATTCGAATCAACCCATACGCTCCCATTTTTAATAAGATTCCGGCTAAAAGCATACAAGTACTATAATGTGCCTCTCCATGAGTGTCTGGTAACCATGTATGTAGGGGTATGATCGGTGATTTGACAGCAAAAGCAATAAGAAATCCAATATAGAATATTATTTCCAGTGCTACAGGATATGATTGATTAGTTAATGTTTCAAAATTTAATGTCGGTTCATTGGAGCCGTATAAACCAATACCCAGAACTCCTATTAATAAAAAAATAGAACCTCCGGCAGTGTACAAAATAAATTTTGTAGCTGAATACAAACGTTTCTTTCCCCCCCACATCGCTAGAAGTAGATAAACGGGAATTAATTCTAACTCCCACATGATGAAAAAAAGTAAAAGGTCTTGCGAAGAAAATGGTCCTATTTGACCGCTATACATTGCTAACATTAGGAAATGGAATAGTCGGGAATCTCGAGTAACGGGCCAAGCCGCTAAAGTAGCTAAAGTTGTAATAAATCCTGTCAGTAAAATGGGTCCTATAGAAATTCCATCTATTCCCAATCTCCAGTAAAAATTAAAAAAATCGATCCATTTATAATTCTCCGTTAGTTGCATTAACGGATCATCCAATTGGAAACGATAACCGAATGCATAGGTTGTTAAAAGTAGTTCCATTATGCATATACATAAAGTATACCACCTTATTACCTTATTTCCTCTATGAGGAAGAAAGAAAATTAAGGAACCCGCGGATATTGGCAAAACTACAATTAGTGTTAACCAAGGAAAATTATTCATAGTAAAAACAAAATAAACTTGGACCAGAAAAACCCGTGCTCGAAATAACTATATTTTGAGCGCGGGTTTTTGTCGGTAAAGGTAAAAAAATCAAATGTATTCGAGTAGGGTTTTCTGGAACATATTAATAAGCTAGACCCATACTGCGAGTTGTTTCATGCCATAAATAAACGCGAACACTCAAGAAATCGGTTGGACAGGCGGATTCACATCTCTTACAACCGACACAGTCCTCTGTTCTTGGAGCAGAAGCTATTTGCTTAGCTTTACATCCGTCCCAAGGTATCATTTCTAATACATCCGTTGGGCAAGCTCGCACACATTGAGTACACCCTATACACGTATCATAAATCTTTACTGAATGTGACATTGTATAAATTTTTAAACGTAAAAAATTTTCTATCTAGTAAACTTGTAAATAAATCATATATTTAAACACCAGATGAATCAATAATTTATGATAAATTTGGAAGTAATTTACTTTTGGATCGACTCGTGTGATAGAGCCAAGATACTTTGATTTCTTACATTTTGAATTCAATTTAATGTATGGTCGTGTTAATTCGAATTTATAAATATTATAATTTCTATGATTAATACTACTTATTCAACAAATTCGATTGATTGATACGAGTTGATTTTCTGTTACGATAAATTGACGAAACAATAGCCAGTCCAATAGCTGCTTCAGCGGCGGCAATAGCTATAACAAAAATGGAGAAAATATTTCCTTTTAATTGCCGATTATCAAAAAAATCAGAAAATGTTACGAAATTTATATTAACCGCATTTAGTATAAGTTCAAGACACATAAGGGCTCTAACCATATTTCGGCTCGTGATCAAGCCATAGATACCGAGAGAAAATAAGTAGGCACTCAAAACAAGTACATGCTCGAGCATCATTGACTAACTCCTGATCAATTTTTATTTGATTCATTTCAATATGAACTGAACAACAATTCAATGGATTTAATTGACTCGAATATAAAGTAAAGTGCGTAAAAAAGGAATATATTTTTTTTGTAATAAATTACATAAAAAAATTATTTTTACTTTTAGACATAACCAATTTAAAATTTTTAAGATAAAAAAAATGTAATAACATAGAACATAGTTTAATTTTGATTACTATTGCTAATTCTAGAGATTTTTTATTGGCGCGCTACGGCAATTGCGCCTATTAAAGCGACTAAAAGAATTATCGAAATGAATTCAAATGGAAGAAAAAAATCTGTTGATAAATGAATTCCAATTTGTTGACTATTACTTATCAAATCTTGCTCTATAATCTGGTTTGATCTTGTAGTCCAAATAATCCCGTACCATGACGTATCTGTAATAGTAATCATTAGTAAAACAAAAATACTTGTACAAACAGGCAAAGTAATCCCAGCCCCCACAGTCCAAAGATTAAAATCGTTGTAATATTCTGAACCATTCATAAACATTACAGCAAATACAATTAAAACGTTTATAGCTCCCACGTAAATAAGAAGTTGTGCAGCAGCTACAAAATAGGAGTTTAAAAGAATATAGAATAATGATATACAAACAAGAACCAGCCCTAACGCAAAGGCAGAATAAATAGGGTTGGTAAATAATACTACACCTATACCTCCTATTATAAGACCCGATCCCAGAAAGATTAAAAGAAAGTCGTGTATTGGTCCAGGCAAATCCATTATATGTAAAATAAAAGATAAATAAATCTAAATGTTTTTCATGACTTTATTGAGACCCGACCAGAGGTTTTTTTTTTTGAAATTACTAATTAAATCCTAAGAGATGTGACTAAATGTAGGTACAATTATTTTATTGGGCTAATTTTATTCTTTATCTGAATCTGAAGGAATAGTTCTAATTCGAAATTTTTTATTTCGAAATATATACAGATATATTAATTTAATTAATAAATTTTCAATCAAAATTCATACTCGATTCTTATCAACCAATCAATAGATTAAATTTTTATTATTGACCAAACAAAATGAAAGAACTCCCAATTTCTTTAAATTAGATTAAACCCGAACTTTAGTATTGTTAAAGGAATTGGAAATTTTTCGGTAATCAAGAAGTTTACTTTTTTTTTATTTGAGTCGAATTAAAAATTGTTCGAATTGTATAATCGTCAATTACTGACATTGGTAAACGACCTAAAGCAATTTGGTTATAATTTAGTTCATGACGATCATAAGTAGAAAGTTCATATTCTTCAGTCATTGATAAACAATTTGTTGGACAATACTCAACACAATTACCACAAAATATACAGATTCCGAAATCAATACTGTAATTAAGTAATCGTTTCTTTCGAATATCTGTTTCCAATTTCCAATCAACAACGGGTAGATCTATAGGACATACACGAACACATACTTCACAAGCAATACATTTATCAAATTCAAAATGAATTCGACCACGGAAGCGCTCCGCGGTGATTAATTTTTCATAAGGATATTGAATAGTTACGGGTAAACGATTTGCATGAGATAAAGTAATTATAAAACTTTGACCAATGTACCTTGCAGCCCGTACTGTTTGTTGACCATAATTCATGAACCCAGTTACCATAGAAAACATATCGCGAATATATATATGAATAATTGTTTGTTTATTTCTCTTGTTTGAGACAAATAGTGAATATAGACTATTTCTTTACAGCGAAAAGAGTTGGGAAGAAGTTGTTAATAATAGATTACCGAGAGAGATCGGTAAAAGAAATTTCCATCCAAGATTTAATAGTTGGTCCATTCTTAGCCTAGGCAAAGTCCACCTTGTTGTGATAGGAATGAATAAGAACAAATACGTTTTAGTTAATGTAATAAAGATACCAATCGTTGCTCCAAAGACTTCACCCAGTTTATTTATTTCAAAAAACTCAGAAACATATATGTCTGGAATAAAGATATTCCAACCCCCGAAGTAAAGAACTGTTACAAATAATGAAGAAACTAATAGGTTTAGATAAGAAGCAACATAAAATAAACCAAATTTAATACCCGAGTATTCGGTTTGATAACCTGCTACTAATTCTTCTTCTGCTTCTGGTAAATCAAAAGGTAATCTCTCACATTCTGCTAGGGAAGAGATGAGAAAAATGATAAACCCTATAGGTTGACGCCACAAATTCCACCCCCAAAAACCGTATTTTGATTGCGCCTCAACTATATCAATAGTACTTGAACTGTTAGATAATCATAGTCGGTGATATCATCACTGTTACCGTCGCTATTACAGAACCGTACATGAGATTTTCAACTCATACGGCTCCTTGAAGGCCATAAATAAATCTAAAGACCTTAACTATTCTTTTATCTTCATATGTTTATAGGATGAATAAGGTCAAACTTTATTGGACGGACCAAAATTAGACCGATAGAATTCTGTCTGTTATAATTATTATATTAATAATAAAATAATAAAACTAAAGTACTTTTGAATTGATCTCACTCCTTCTTTAAGAATTGAAATTCTTCTTTGTTGAGTAATAACTTAATTCTTCAATAAAATACTTCTTGTAAAAATATAACTAACCCGGAGTTTTTACTTACGAAAAAGCGTTCCCTATTAATTCATGAAATTATGATACATATTCTATATATATATAGGAATACGGAAAAGGATAAAAAATATATTTTTTTTATTGGAACCGGTTTTCTTTCTCTTTTTTTTTTCGTTTCTATTCTTCTTTCTATTTCTTAAAAAAAAAAGAGGGCTTACAAAATAAAGGATTTATTCGTTCCAAATAGTTATGTATTTAATCGGTGGATAGGAGTGTACTCTGGATTGGAATCATGCCTTGGGGAGTACTACCTAATAATTTCTACCAACTTTAAGCCCCAATTAGTATTCGTTGTTCGTTTATTATGTAAAAAAGCCCTTTTGGATAATTTACACAATTTCTATTTCCATTACAAATCCGTTACATATCTTGGTGTTTCTAACCACCCACTCGTTTTTGTTCAACCCCCCGCTAGGATAATACATGTATGTTAAGTTAATACATACAAATGATAGTGAAAATAAAATACGGTTGATCTTTTGAGCCCGCTTCAAGTTAGGATGACTAATCAACCAATCTTGGGATAAACGATTTCTTATGCTTATTTTTATTTTCGCTTAACTCTTTAACTCTTATACATGGAAAATGAGACTCAATGTTTTACTGCTAATTTATATATTCTAAATTATATAATATATATAAGCTGTTTTCTTTCACTCATATAACTATTTTATTTAATTCTTCAATTCGAATAAGGAATAAAAAAAATGAAGATATCTAATTCTACTCAACGCATACCATCGCTTTACTAGAAAGGAAGAGTCAAGAAAGGTTTATGTCTATATATCAACGAATCACACGTAGAGATATTGATAACACACATAAGGTTAATGGTATTTCATAACTAATTGATTGAGCAGCAGCTCGTAGACCACCTAAAAAGGAATATTTATTATTTGACCCGTACCCTGACATAAGAAGTCCAATGGGAGCAATACTTGAAATGGCAATCCATAGAAAAACCCCAATATTTAGATCCGCTAAAACAAGGCGATAACCAAATGGAACTACTAAAAAGCTTACTAAAATAGATATAACTGCTATGGATGGACCGATACTGAATAAACGAGTATCCCCTCTAGATGGAAAAAGATTCTCTTTGAAAAGAAGTTTTGTCCCATCTGCTAGAGCTTGAAGAATTCCCAAAGGGCCGGCGTATTCGGGTCCAATACGTTGTTGTATTCCCGCGGATATTTCTCTTTCTAACCATACAATTACCAGTACGCCTAGTGTAATTCCCAATACAACAGTCAAAATAGGAATAAGTAACCATATAATTCCATAGAATTCTCTTAAAAATTCCATTCTAGAAAAAGAATCGATATCTTGTACTTCTAGTGTATCAATTATCATTTTAACGATCAACTTCTCCCATAATGATATCTATACTACCTAGTATTGTCATAATATCAGCCAATTTCATTCTTTTAACTAACTGAGGAAGAATTTGCAAATTAATAAAACCCGGCGGTCGGATTTTCCATCTCCAAGGAAAACCACTCCGATCCCCTATCAGAAAAATCCCTAATTCCCCTTTTGGAGCTTCGACTCGTACATAAAGTTCTTGTTTTGGCAATTCAAATGTCGGGGAAGGTTTTTTACTAATAAAGCGATATTCAAAATCATTCCATTCTGGATTTCTTTCTCTATCAAAGTATCGGATTTCTAAATTCTCATATGGCCCCCCCGGAATTCCTTCAAGAGCCTGTTGAATAATTTTTATGGATTCCGTCATTTCACCAATTCGTACTAGATAACGAGCCAATGAATCCCCCTCTTTTTGCCACTGTACTTCCCAATCAAATTCGTCATAACATTCATACTGATCCACTTTACGAAGATCCCATTGTATTCCGGACGCTCGCAGCATTGGTCCTGATAAACCCCAATTTATTACTTCCTCTCGACCAATAATGCCTACACCCTCGACTCGTTCTAAAAAAATAGGATTGCGTGTAATAAGTTGTTGATATTCAGCAACCCTTATTAAAAAATAATCGCAGAAATCCAAACATTTATCTATCCAGCCATGAGGAAGATCAGCCGCTACCCCCCCGATCCTAAAATAATTATGCATCATTCTCATACCGGTGGCAGCTTCGAATAGATCATATACTAATTCTCTTTCTCTGAAAATATAGAAAAAAGGAGTCTGTGCACCAATATCCGCCATAAAAGGGCCAAGCCATAATAGATGCGAAGCTATACGACTCAACTCCAACATAATTATTCTGATATAGCTGGCTCTTTTAGGTACTTGAATATTTCCCAGCTGTTCCGGTCCATTTACCGTTATTGCTTCTGTGAACATAGTAGCTAAATAATCCCAACGTGTTACATAAGGCAAATATTGTATAATTGTTCGGTTTTCCGCAATCTTTTCCATCCCTCGATGTAAATAACCCAATATTGGTTCACAGTCAATAACATCTTCACCATCTAGAGTAATGATAAGTCGAAGAACACCATGCATTGATGGGTGTTGGGGACCCATGTTGACTACCATGAGGTCTTTTCTTGTAGCTGGTATATTCATAGGTTTTTCCTTAATTCATTCTTTCATGAATTGCTGAAAATGAAAAAAGTTCATTAAAATTCAAGATCTAATAAATCAAATAATTCAAAAAATTTCTTCAAATTAACGAGTTTTTGATTCCCGAATATTCAACCGATTAATTAATTCTTTATAACCTATTCTATTTTTCTTTGACAAATAAGATAGAAGTCGTTGGCGTTTTCCCAAAATTTTACGCAAACCTCTCTGAGATAAATAGTCTTTTTTGTGTAATTGTAAATGTGAAGTAAGTCTTCGTATCCTATTGGTGAAACTAAATATTTGAAATTCAACGGAACCTCTGTTTTCTTCTTTTTCTTCTTGTGAAATAGCCGAGATGAATGAATTTTTTACCATAAAACGAAACTCCCTTTTTTTATTTTAAGATATTTTGATTGATAGATATCTTTATTGATCAGTAATAATAATGTTACTTGTTTTAGTTTGATATAGACAATAATCTTAATTTCGCTTTAATTTAGAATTTGATTAAATCAATCCTATTTTAATTTTTAAATTTTATTTGAAAAGGTATACAAAAGGCTGATTGTTTTACGTACTCCCAAAATACAAAAAGGTAGTGTTAAAATTAGAAGGTTTTATTCATTCATTTCTTTTATAGATCGAATTGATATGGCATTGAATTAATATCATGTATCAGAATGGAATGTAAGACAATGAATGTGTTCACCTTTTTGTCGTCATAGACCCGTTGCGATATGGAAAAGATAGTAAAAAATTACTATATAATAAATTAATTAATTTTCAATCGGGGATACATATGTATCCTTACCATACTGAAACGACTGCCGTTGTTGCTATCAAACCAATACCGATTCATACAAGCTAAATCTTCTAATCGATAGTTGGGCCATAGAAATAACTTTAATTTAATAAGTTTATTTTCTTTGATTTTATCCAAAACCTTATGGTTTACCTTATTCCTATTCACCAATGCTGAATTTTTATCCATATCATTTCTATTATTAGAATTGAAACAAATCAGAATTCTAAATTCTCTCCGAAGTCTTGGTGATAAAAGGTTTTCAGGAACAAACAAATCATAATTATTTTTATCTCTATTTCCAATCATCTTTTTATATTTGGTAATGACTTCATCATAATTCTTATCAACATTAGTTTTTTCTCGGGATTTTTGATTAATTTTGTGTTTACTTTGATTAACCAATGAAATACCAATGGTTTGATACATAATAAATTGCCCATCATTTTTTATAGATAGACGAATTGGTTCAATAATCAAAATTCCTCTTTTGATGAATTCCGTAAGAGTTAAATTTTTTTGAATCATCAGAATATCAAGACTCATTTCGCCTCTTTGAATAGAGGATATAGTTATTTCTCGTGGATTTATCAGTCTAAGCAGGAGACAATATATTTTTATGTTATTAATTATTTTTTTATTTAAAATATCATCCAATCGCAATTGAAAATGCAAATACCTTTTTAGTAAAAAATCAAACTCAGCTTTTGCTTTTGTATTGTTCTTGTATTGTTTTTTATTATTATGTTTTCTCATGTCCGAGTCCATATAATATTCTTCAACATATTTTTCTTGGTTTGAAAGAGTAAATTCAAGATTTGCTTCGTCCACATATTCTTTTTGTTCTTTATCTCGTTTTTTTAATTCACGAGATTCTTTTTCATTTGAGGATAGTAATATAAAAGTATCCTTTTTTTTATTTCCGGTAATACTTTTGTTTTCAATATCAGTAGCTTTTTCATTTATATTAGAATCTAAAAGAAGGAATTTTTTTGGTATAACCCACGGTTTAGTTTTATACAAATTATAAAATATCAAAAATTCTGGGAAGAACCAACGTTCAAGATTTGATATGGGGCCATTTAATATTTCTTCATTCATTCCCATCCAATCCAAAAATATTTTAGGATTGTATAATTTTATTTCTTGATCTTGATGAATTGTGAGATAAAAAAAATTTTTCTTTTTTATTTTATCAATTATTTGATAGTTATTAGCCTTAGTAGATTTTTTATTACTGCTTGAGTCAGTATCAATATTGATCCAAGCTTCGATATCTATTTTGTTTCTAAGACAAAAATGGATAATTCTCCAATCAAAATATTTTCTATCCGAATTTTTCTCCATATCTCTAATATCATCTTGTATTCGATCATTATTGATAGGGATAATAGGAATACTGTCCATCATATAAAAAGATTTTCTTTTATTTGTGTTGGAATTCGAAAAAACCTCTTGATTATTTTTTACATGTAATGATAATTCATAAATTGAAGAGCACTTCGGATTTTCAGAATTAATAGATTTATATGCTAACCAATCATATCTATATTGTTTTTTTAAATTCTTTTTTTCATTCAGTAATGGAGCCATTTCAAAAAATTTTCGTTTTTCGTAAGAATTGAATTTAATTTTTTTATATGAGTTGTCTAAATCCTTATTTTGATTCATCCAGTGATGATTGAATCTATTTCGCCATTTTTTTGGTACTAGTATAGACCACCTAATGTGAGATATATCATATTGATAATGATTCTTTAACCAATTTATCCATTGATTTATTCCAGAATTATGATGATTTTTATGTCTTAATTGAGAAAGAAAAAGTTCTTGTGTTCCAACAAAATAACCCCTTATTTCATTATTAATAAACGGAGCTGCTCCATTATATTGAAAGACAGATTTTAACTTATAAAAATCGAAATTAACGAATTGGGTTTGTGAAAGTTTGTAAAATACATAGGCTTGTGAAAAGTAGGATAAGTCACAAAAAGTATTTGAATTATTATTACTAACAGTCGTATTATATACTGCCTTTTTTATAGTCGAAATAAAGTGACTTAAACTTTGATTTGTTTTATCCATTTTTTCTTGATTTGTTTCATTATTGGTAATGTATTTATTAATAATTTTTTTTATTAATTCAAGAAATGGTTGTGTATTGATCCTAGGACTATGAATGATCCACAGAAAGATATTTGTGTATATCCTTTCAACGAAAAGTTTTATAAAAAAATGCGATTTGCGTATTAGTCGAGCATTTTTTCTTTTTACTAACTGCCAAATATTTTTTTGTGATTCCACTCTTTTATCATCATCACTTATTTTGTTAGAACTAATATTTCGATCCGAAATTATAAATCCGCCCCTTTTTTCATTTTTAATTTTTTCTATTTGATTTATGATTGTGTTTGTTCTATCTGTTAGATCCTGCATTTTTTTTTCTGTCAACGAATAATTTGTCCAATTCTGGGGTGTAGTTTCAATGTATGATTCATCAATCCGCGAATTACTTATTATTAACTCTTTTTTAGTTTTACTCAATTCATATACTTTTCTTTTTCTCAATCCAAATAATAATAATAGAATTGGATTTCGTTTTGATAGTTCCCCTTTTATTTCTTTTAAAAAAATAATCCTTTTAATGACCTGTTTTTTTATTTCTTTTGAAACATTTAGAAAAAATTTTATTTTTTCTCTAAAATTTTTTAGAAGTATAAAGCGTTTGTTTTTCCATTCTCTAATTTTTTTTTTGAGTTCTTTAAAAATGGGTTCAAAAAATGAACGTTGTTTTCTGGGAGAATCAAAAGGGAATTCGGCTTCCATTCCAAAAATTGTTAAAAAACAAGAATCGTTTTTTGAATCCTTATTTTTCATTAGATCGTTGTAAGGGGCTCGTGGGTTAGATCTATGCCAAGGTTTAAGACGAAAGGGAAATAGTATTTTAATCTGAATACCGTCTGTTAACCAGTTTTTTGGAAATTCTTTTTCTGATAATTGAACGCCATTATAGGTGCATTTAACATGCATTTCTCGATTCCAATCTTTAAAATCCTCGGACCATTCGGGAAGTTGAAACAATAATATACGCGCGGTGTTTTTAACTATTATCAATGAAGGCAATATAATATATTTTCTAAGAATCGATTGGGTTACTAACAAAAGACCTCTTATTACTTGAGCAAGTAAAATACTATCCCAAGCTTCTGCTATTTCTATACGTCCTTTCTCCTTTCTTTTGGTTTCCTCTTTTTTATATTCTTCTCT